GTCCAGTAACAAGGAATAATAGGAAATTTTCTTCGATAAACGAAAAAGAACAACGAATGAAATAATTGGAATCACTAATGCATGCATTGTTGTATTAGATCGAAATCTGAAATCTGAAGGTTCTTTTTTGACCTAACTACAAAGAGGCGGATTTCTAATAGGAAAGATACAAACTAGAACTTCTAAAGCAAAAGAGAATAGAAATGACTAGTCTTATAATATAGTTGAACCAAAACACCTATTTTTTTTTTCGAGTGATCGTGTGATCACTTTTTGTTCTCATTCATTCAAGATATTATATGCAAGATATTATAACCTATTACGAAATCTAATTAGTTAAAAAGAAAGTAAAAGTTTTATAAGATTACTGTTCGCTCTAAAATTGAAAATAGATTCGATAAAAAAAAATAGTAATAATTTTCTAATTTGATTCCATAATGATTCGAAAAGAGTTTTGTTTTAAAACGAAATTACACGACCTAATTCTTATTAGTTGAATTGAAAAATGATCCAAGAATGCATTCGCTGATTGCAAACGCGGTATGCGTAGATGTTACAGACGATTAATCAATTTCTTTTTCTAAAGCTGTGACTTTATCCTTGTTAGTGCTGTCTATAATGATATTTGAATCAAAAGCTTGCAATTGATATTTTTGTTTCTCTCCTATTTTGTAAAAAATGAAACTCAGGTAAGTGCTTTTTTATAAACATATGTATAAAAATAACATATTTCATTTAGCTCCTTGATGCCTATAATAACTAGTTATTTCGGTTTTCTACTAACGGCTTTAACTATAACCTCAGCTCTATTTATTGGTCTGAGCAAGATACGACTTATTTGAAATGAATTGCACAATTCATAAAAGGAAATCTTTCCGCGAACTTCTGTGTATTTCTAGTTACTTATCGTGTCAATTACCAATTCTTGGTCATTGAGATTCGTGGTAATTTGGATTAATATTTAGGTATAGATATTACCTCTTTTTTCTCCTTTCAAACAAATTGAAATGATTGAAGTTTTTCTTTTTGGAATCGTGTTAGGTCTAATTCCTATTACTTTGGCTGGATTATTTGTAACTGCATATTTACAATACAGGCGTGGCGATCAGTTGGACCTTTGATTAATTAACATCCCCCCCTTTTTTTGACCTCCTCCTTTGTTTAATATCCAGGAGGTCAAATTAAGATTGCTGTTCCAGTTCCAGTTAGTGTTTCAGCCGAATTCGATCGAAGAAGATCCGAATCACGCTCTGTAGGATTTGAACCTACGACATCGGGTTTTGGAGACCCGCGTTCTACCGAACTGAACTAAGAGCGCTTTCTTATCATAAAAGAGAATACTGTAAAGAAAAAAGAAAAGAATTGGCCCCAATACATCTTGTATGCATACTATATAGTGTCATAAGAATGAAAGATTCTATATGATATGTCCATTGTGAGTTGATCTTAAAAAATACCTCATTACTGCTCAAAGGAGTAGTAATAGGTAGGGATGACAGGATTTGAACCCGTGACATTTTGTACCCAAAACAAACGCGCTACCAAGCTGCGCTACATCCCTTCCGTTGGTCTACAGTGTCATTGTAGAGAATTCCTGTCTTGTTTTCCACATCGTTATCTCCTCTATTAAAACCTAGAATTTTTCTTTTCATTTCGTCTTTTTGGTCTCATTTAACATATAATAATAGCAAAAGACTTCTATCTATATGAAATATGGAACGGAACCCCAAGGAAAAATAACTGAGTCTTTTTGGGGAATATTGGAGAAGAAAAGGACGTTTTTTCTGTATTTAACAAAAAGTAAATCTTTTTTACTAGATAATTGTACATTTAAATATGTATTATCTTATTGATTACAATAAAATGAAAAAATGAAGGAGGTTTTTCAATGCGAGATCTAAAAACATATCTTTCCGTGGCACCGGTACTAAGTACTCTATGGTTCGGTTCTTTGGCAGGTTTATTGATAGAGATTAATCGTTTTTTCCCGGATGCGTTGACGTTCCCATTCTAGTTATTGGCGCGGGACGGAATAAAGAATATTAGAGATACAATTAAATATCAGCCCCCTCTTTTCTCTTTTTTCCCTTTTTTAGAAGAAGGGAGGAAAGAGAAAGAATAAAAGTGCATTCAACAGCTGTGAGACTCGGGTTCTGGTTGGAATGAAATGAATATTTCATTCTATGGAAGTCGAATACAAACAGTGGTTCTAGGGAAAGAGTATTATACAAGATACTTATATAAAATATAAAATGCTGTACTGTGATTTGAAAGTTTAGAAATCTTTCTATCTTATTTCCGATATTGAGTGTAGTGAAATCTTGCATAAGAGGATAGCAAGTTACAAATTCTATTTTGTTTTTTCCTTCCTTTCTTCTTTTTCGTTTCGGATTGAAAGAGGAAGAGTTGAGTAAATGAAAAATCCAAAGGAGGTTCATGGCCAAGGGTAAAGATGTGCGAATACCGGTTCTTTTGGAATGTACCGCTTGTGTTCGAAACGGTGTTAATAAGGAATCAACGGGCATTTCCAGATATATTACTCAAAAGAACCGGCACAATACGCCTAATCGATTGGAGTTACGAAAATTCTGTCCATATTGTTACAAACATACGATTCACGTGGAGATAAAGAAATAGATTGAAGCGAGTACTTGCGCCCTTATCTTAATCTTACAAGGCAAGGAAAGGGAAAAATGACATTATATATATAACATATTTAACATAGTTAAAAATAATTATAAACAAACCAAATCCTATTTATTTATTCTAATTATAGATCCGGCTGAAATAGGATTTTAGGGATAAGAAATAAACTAACCAAACCATGGATAAATCCAAGCGAACTTTTCTTAAATCCAAGCGATCTTTTCGTAAGCGTTTGCCCCCGATCCAATCGGGGGATCGAATTGATTATAAAAACATGAGTTTAATTAGTCGATTTATTAGTGAACAGGGAAAAATATTATCTAGACGAGTAAATAGATTGACCTTGAAACAACAACGATTAATTACTATTGCTATAAAACAAGCTCGTATTTTATCTTTGTTACCTTTTCTTAATAATGAGAAACAATTTGAAAGAACTGAGTCGACCACTAGAACTACTAGTCTTAGAGGCAGAAAAAGGTAGGTTTACTCTTTATTAACTTGAATTCAAACCCCCATCCGAACTCAAACGCGGATTTCTATTTTGTGGTCAAAATCCAAGAATCCGGATTGAATTCTCGTGTCATAAGAAAAAAAAGAAGAATCTGGGAAGAAGAAAATTTTTTTTTGAACGCGTTGATTCATTTTTATTTTGACTACTTTCTTTTCTCATATTTTCTCATATTCTATTCATTTTTATTTTCTTTTTTATTCGACCTTCCCGGAGTTCATTCTCCGGGCAACTCCGTTTAACCGGTGGATTCCTTCCAACTTACTTCTTTTATAATCTCATTGGAAATCATATAAAGACAATTCCTATTTGATATAGCTATTTGTGCAAGTATTTTACGATTAAGAAGCAACTGTCTCTTGTACAGATCATTTATTAATCTACTATAACTATAGCATACCCCCCTTTCGCGAATTGCTGCATTTATTCGAGTGATCCACAAACGACGAAAATGGATTTTTTTCCTATCCCTATCCCGATGAGCCGAAACCAAAGCTCTTATTTTTTGTTGAGTAATAGTTCGAGTAAGTCTTGAATGAGCCCCCCGAAAGCTTGATGCAAATAAACGAATTTTTGTTCTACGTCTCCGAGCGATATATCCCCGTCTAATTCTGGTCATTGAATAAATGAAACTTTAACGAATAACTAATAGATTTCCTAGATTTCCTTTCTTTCAGTTATTCTTTTGCCCCTTTCCTAGTATATTAATAACAAAACTGATTTTTCCAATGTATAAACTAAGAATTCCAATGGCTTTGGCTACTATAACCTTCCCAACCACAATTTTTGATTTTTTCTAGACATTTCACCTCGAAATACGAAATTTGACTATACTAGGTATTAAAAAATCAAAGTAATGATAAAGAAATAGTGGATTCCATCGTTTCTATGGTTACTTCTTCAACGGTGAGGTCTTCTCTATACACCGGAGCCTTTACTTCATTTAATCAATGTTATTGCTAACTTGTATAGTTCACATTCTTCGGCTCTACCCATGAATTATCCAGTAATAGGTCTTTCACAACAAGCTCTACCTATACAGTAACGGTATTTAATTATGAAGGTTGGCTGGGTAACTGACCCTGTTAGTCCGTTCTTGCAAGAGGGGTCTATGTTAACTAAGATTTCCTCCGCTTAATGGATAACCATTTGCTACCAATGGAGAATTGCTTCTCATTTTGAATTGAGGTGAGTGGATTTACACCAACAGAAACCATAAATTTCATACAAAATAAAAGGGATATCATCCATTTTTAGATAGGAAATCTAGTTTGTTTTTCCGTTATATCCTATTTGATCATTGATATTCGAACATTGTTCTCTTTCCTTTGTTCTAGTTCATGATCTGAACGAGTCGCACATACACCCTAGTACATGTTCCTCGGCGCTGAGGGCATCCCCGAAGCGCGGGGGATTTTGTGACATTTCTAATTGGCTGTCTTGTATTTCTAATAAGTTGTTTAATCGTTGGCATGTTGAATCATATACATAATGGGCTGGTTTAGATCGATCCTAACCGGATGATTATCAATTACTTTTATTCAATAGAATAATAAAAAAGATTCCATAGAATAATAATATTCAACTCGGCAGGGTTCATTTCAGAATTGACGCGAAATCCAGGTTATTGTCATTCAACCGCCACAAGATCAACAATTCCATAAGCTTGGGCCTCTGTTGCTGACATAAAAACATCTCTTTCCATGTCTTCGGATACAACCCATAAGGGTTTGCCCGTTCTTTGTACATAAACCCTTGTCAGGGTTTCACGTAGTTTCAGCAGTTCTCCCACTTCCAGGATGAATTCTCCCGTTGCTACTTCAAAAAAAGAACCAGCAGGTTGGTGGATCATTACCCTGATGATATAAGATAATAAAAGGTTTCTCTCTTTTTCATGATGAGGGGAAGATAAAAGAAAGATAAAAGAATAACAAGAAAAAAAGATAGAATCGAACAACCGTACGGGCATTATGCATTGCATACGGCTCTACAATAAAATTGACCCTTACCTTCCATCAAAGAAATAAAAAATAGGATCGATCAGACCCCGATCGGTAAATGATCAACTTACCACCCTTCCTTTCGGAGGAATTCAAAAATACTATGATGGCTCCGTTGCTATATATATTTATTATATTTTTTTGTCTGTGATTTGTCTGTCATTCAGCAATCCCAAAGTTGCTTTTTATTTGATCAAATAATAAATAAACTAAGGAAAAAAGAATTTTTTTTCGCTCCATAACATAAATAGAAATATTGTTAAGAGACCTCTGGTGTGAAAAAAGTTTGTGACGCTGAACTGGACTTCCAAAATAAGAAAATAGGAAATACGTTTTTATCATATTACTCTCTCGATACATAAGCTAATGTTGTGAAAACAAAAAATTTTTTTTATATCGAATTCAAAGTGCCATGCTATTATTACTTAATATTCATATTCATATTTCATATGGCGAAGGCATAGTCTTCTTTTTTCTCTCAAATAAATAAAAGCCTCATTGGCGCCAAGCGTGAGGGAATGCTAGACGTTTGGTAATTTCTCCTCCGACCAGGATAAAAGATCCCATTGAAGCGGCGGATCCCATGCATATTGTATGTACATCTGGTTGCACAAACTGCATAGTATCATAAAGAGCCACTCCCGGTATTACCCATCCGCCAGGAGAGTTTATAAATAAATACAGCTCTTGGGTATCATCCTCGATACTGAGATATATCATAAGACCAATAAGTTGATTTGAGATCTCGCTATCAACCTCTTGACCTAAAAAAAGTAATCTTTCTCGATAAAGTCGGTTGATTAGGGTCAAATTGTATCCCTTAAGAACCGTACAGGCGCCTTTTAACGCATACGGTTCAAAAAAAATCAATGTGTATATTCCAATACTTTTTCTTTTTTCATAGCAAGTTCCTTCTAACTTATAATAAAAGGATTTTTTTTCACTAAATATGAGTTTGTCTTCCTTTCCTTATAACGAATGTAAAAAAAAAAAAAAAGAATTCATTAAACTTATCCAATTAACTTCTCATTGATGGATTGTTTCATCGAGATCCAATCCAAATCACGATGTCATTTTCTTGTTCTTAAATGGGCCTCTTTAATCTTTTTAGGTTTATGCTCTACTCCGGGTAAAGATCCGCCCGATTTTGATTTGCACATATAGTACAAATGTTCCCATTACCACTTCTTTTTGTTATCCCCCCCTTTTTTTCAATTCATGCATTCCGTAAAAAAGGTTGACGGATTCATGCATATTACTCAATTGATTAACATAATAGTTTGAAAAAAATTTTTCTTTAAAAAAAGGAATACTTTATGATATAAAATAAAATAGAAATAGATATATTACCACTTGGTTTTTTTTAACGGAGCCTGGATACTTCAATGTAGTAGTCCAACTAAGACAACCATAAATTCTTCTAATTGATAATAGTAATCCGAATCCCCCCCAAAACGGATCTAATTGCACTTCACGCTCCAAAATTTTGATGATGAAATGAATCTTTCGTGGGCGAAACAGAGGATATCTCGATTGGGGAGAAAACGGGGAAATCCCATATGACCAAATATATCTGACAAGTCGCACTATATGTCAAGCCAAGATGCATCTTCCTCTCCAGGACTTCGAAAAGGTACTTTTGGGACACCAATAGGCATTAAATGAAATAAAAAAGAACTAAGTACTATATTTTACTTTGATGTGGAAACGTAACAAAGCCTTTCTTTTTCTTTATAATATTGTACTTTATCCTAATCAGATTTTATTCAATTCATAAGATTTTATTCATCATTTATGAAAATTTGATAAAGAAAGCAAGAAAAAAAGGGAAAATTATTACGAATAGTGTCCTCTAATGATGAACAAGTATGGGCACATTCGCTCATAGAAAATGGCATTCACTTCCCCATTGCGTATTGGTACTTATCGAGTATAGAATAAATCTGCTTCTCTTTGTTCCTACGAACAAAATTGTTCCATTATTACCAACAGAATAGAACAAATATGAACCCTTGCGTTGAAATAATTTACTAAAACTAAATAGGGGGGTCCATAACATAGTCATAGTATAGTCTTTTACAATGCAATAAAGTTACATAGTGTCTTTTTTCTTTCATAAAGGGGTATTTCCATGGGTTTGCCTTGGTATCGTGTTCATACCGTTGTATTGAATGATCCCGGACGGTTGCTTTCTGTTCATATAATGCATACAGCTTTGGTTGCTGGTTGGGCCGGTTCGATGGCCCTGTATGAAATAGCAGTTTTTGATCCTTCTGACCCTGTTCTTGATCCAATGTGGAGACAGGGTATGTTCGTTATACCCTTCATGACTCGTTTAGGAAT